ATTGAATAGAAATAAGGAATTCCAATCTTCGATAATTTTATCATCACCTAATTGTTTTCGAATGGGTCCATTCAACAATGTAAAATATAACAATGTGATAAAAGAAAGAATTCAAAGAGATCCTCTCCTTTTACTTAGGAATTCGTTGGGCCCTTTAGGAACAGCTCTTCAAATTTCGACTTTTTCTTCTTATTTATTTTACCATTGTAAAACTCATAATCATATCTCATTAACTAACTATTTGAAACTTGAGCTTGACAATTTAAAACGGACTGTTCAAGTAATTCAAAGTAAATATTATTTAATGGATGAAAAGGGGGGAGTTTATAATCCCAATCCGTGCAGTAACATCATTTTGAACCCATTCAACTTGAATTGGGATTTTCTTCATCATAATTATGATGAAGAAAGATCCACAATAATTTGCTTGGGACAGCTTATTTTTGAAAATCTATGTATAGCCAAAAACGGACCACACCTAAAATCGGGTCAAGTTATAATTGTTCAAGTCGACTCGCTAGTAATAAGATCCGCTAATCCTTATTTGACCACTCCAGGAGCAACTCTTCATGGTCATTATGGAAAAATCCTTTGCGAAGGCGATACATTAGTTACATTTATATATGAAAAATCAAGATCTGGTGATATAACCCAGGGCCTGCCAAAAGTGGAACAAGTGTTAGAAGTGCGCTCAATTGATTCAATATCGATGAACCTAGAAAGAAGAGTTGACGGTTGGAACGCGCGTATAACACGAATTCTGGGAATTCCTTGGACATTTTTGATTGGTGCTGAGCTAACTATAGTGCAAAGTCGGATCTCTTTGGTTAATAAGATCCAAAAGGTTTATCGATCTCAGGGGGTACAGATCCATAATAGACATCTAGAAATTATTGTACGTCAAATAACATCAAAGGTGTTGGTTTCCGAAGATGGAATGTCTAATGTTTTTTTACCTGGAGAACTTATTGGATTGTTGCGAGCGGAACGAGCAGGACGCGCTTTGGAAGAAGCGATTTATTACCAAGCCATATTATTGGGAATAACTCGAGCATCTCTTAATACTCAAAGTTTCATATCTGAAGCTAGTTTTCAAGAAACTGCTCGAGTTTTAGCAAAAGCTGCTCTCAGGAGTCGTATCGATTGGTTGAAAGGTTTGAAAGAGAATGTTGTTCTAGGGAGTATGATACCCGTTGGTACCGGATTCAAAGGATTAATGCGCTTTTCACGGCAACATAATACCATTTATTTGAAAACAAAAAAGAATAATTTATTTGGGGGGGAAGTGAGAGATATTTTGTTCTACCACAGAGAATTTTTTGATTCTTCCTCTTTCATTTCAAGGAATTTGCATGATCCCTCAGAAAAATCCTTTATTTATAGGATTTCATAATTCCTAAGTTTTCACTATTTTTGGTCATATGCACAGGGTTTGTTACTATTAATAGTATAGTAGTAATGTAATAAAGATACTAACGAATAGAATAACGGCTTAGCTCGTGTAGAAACGGAAAATCTCCGGTAAAAGAATAAGGTTCCATCGGAACAATTTTGTTCAGGGTACCTCGTCTCTCTTTTTTTTTAATAAGACAAGAAGAGAGAGAGAGAAGGCGTAGGAGAAATGACACGAAGATATTGGAACATTAATTTGAAAGAGATGATGGAATCCGGAGTTCATTTTGGTCATGGTACTAGAAAATGGAATCCGAGAATGGCACCTTATATCTCTGAAAAACGTAAAGGTATTCATATTACAAATCTTACTAAAACTGCCCGTTTTTTATCAGAAGCTTGTGATTTAGTTTTTGATGCAGCAAGTCAGGGAAAACAATTTTTAATTGTTGGTACCAAAAATAAAGCAGCTGATTCAGTAGCACGAGCTGCAATACGGGCTCGGTGTCATTATGTTAATAAAAAATGGCTCGGTGGTATTTTAACGAACTGGGCCACTACAGAAACGAGACTTCATAAGTTCAGAGACCTGAAAATCGAACAAAAGACGGGGGGGCTCACCCGTCTTCCGAAAAGAGATGCGGCCGTGTTGAAGAGACAGTTATCCCACTTGCAAACATGTTTGGGTGGGATTAACTATATGACGGGGTTACCAAATATTGTAATAATCGTTGATCAGCAAAAAGAATATACAGCTCTCCGAGAATGTATCATTTTGGGAATTCCAACGATTTGTTTAATTGATACAAATTGTGACCCGGATCTTGCAGATCTTTCGATTCCAACGAATGATGACGCTATAGCTTCAATTCGGTTAATTCTTAACAAATTAGTATTTGCAATTTGTGAGGGACGTTCTAGCTATATACGAAATCCTTGATTAATAATAATAAAATAAATAATTTCTTTTTTGAATTCCCGAGATTTATGTAATCGCTTTCTATTCCTGAATCGTATAACATAAAAATAACATAAAACATATGATAAAAATCGTTGTGGATTTTATGTGATTAGTTGTTATAAAAAAAAAATACAATTCAAGTGGGCAACTTGAAAAAGAGATGGTTGAATCAAAATAATTCCTTTTCAAATTTGATTTGTTTCAGAGGGCTATATGAATATTCTATTATGTTCCATCAGCACACTAAAAGGATTCTACGATCTATCTGGTGTGGAAGTGGGCCAACATTTCTATTGGGAAATAGGAAGTTTTAAAGTCCATGGCCAAGTACTTATTACGTCTTGGGTTGTAATTGCTATCTTATTAGGTTCAGCTATTATAGCTGTTCGAAATCCACAAACCATTCCCACAGGGAGTCAAAATTTCTTCGAGTATGTCCTTGAATTTATTCGAGACGTGAGCAAAACTCAGATTGGAGAAGAATATGGTTCGTGGGTTCCCTTTATTGGCACTATGTTTCTCTTTATTTTTGTTTCTAATTGGGCGGGGGCGCTTTTACCCTGGAAAATCATAGAGTTACCTCAGGGGGAGTTAGCCGCACCTACAAATGATATAAATACTACCGTTGCTTTAGCTTTGCTTACGTCAGTAGCATATTTCTATGCCGGTCTTACTAAAAAAGGATTAGGTTATTTTAGTAAATACATTCAACCAACTCCAATCCTTTTGCCTATTAATATTTTAGAAGATTTCACAAAACCTTTATCACTTAGTTTTCGACTTTTTGGAAATATACTAGCGGATGAATTAGTAGTTGTTGTTCTTGTTTCTTTAGTACCTTTAGTAGTTCCTATACCTGTCATGTTCCTTGGATTATTTACAAGCGGTATTCAAGCTCTTATTTTTGCAACTTTAGCTGCGGCTTATATAGGCGAATCCATGGAGGGTCATCATTGACTTTTTTTATTTAAATTTAAATGAATAAAAAACAAGATAATAGAAATTAAAATGAAATATTAAAGAAATTAAATAATAACTAAAATAAATTATTTCATTTTAATTTCATTTTTAAATAAATATTTAAAAATAAACGAAAAATCAATTTCAAATGAATTCAATTTTTCAATTTGAAGATGGTTTGAAAAACAATTTCTTTGGTTTACGTTATGAAAGAAACGCATGTATATGTGAGATTATAATTAGTTCTATCTGAGCTTAGTTCTATCTTTTAGATAGAACTTACTCCATTTAATGCTCCATTTAATGTGAATTTTGAATAAGTATTCAAATCGAATTCTTTTTTCGTCTATAATATGGGAATTGAATGAAGAAAGAGACTAAATCAACAAAAATCGCATGAAGAATTAAAAAAAGGGTTCATAACTAATAAAGATATGGAAAAACAAAAGTCGTATGAATTTACAAAAATTAGGAATTTAGGAATTACAAAATAGATATCGAAGTAGTTCTAATGATTCAATCTTCAATACTATTATACTTTAATTCGGATCTCTTAGTTCCTTCGACTTAATAAATCTTTTCGATGCAATAATTAAGTCATAATTTTTTGGTTTATTGGATCATTAAGTATCATTAACCTTTTTTTTTTGGTATGAGGAATTTATTATGGATCCACTTATTTCTGCTGCTTCTGTTATTGCTGCTGGGTTGGCCGTCGGTCTTGCTTCTATTGGACCTGGGGTTGGCCAAGGGACTGCTGCGGGTCAAGCTGTAGAAGGTATCGCGAGACAGCCCGAGGCAGAGGGAAAAATACGAGGGACTTTATTACTTAGTCTGGCTTTTATGGAAGCTTTAACCATTTATGGATTAGTTGTAGCATTAGCGCTTTTATTTGCGAATCCTTTTGTTTAATCTTTCATCTGAATACTAAATACTCAAAAAAAATGTGTTTTTCTTACTGTTCTGGGCTTGATATTTGCTTGTGCGAATTGAAATTTATATCAAGAGTTAATTCCTACAATTACTTTTATTCGTTGGGACAATAACCATAACCATGGGAAGGAATAATTTGAGGATGAGAAATTATTATACTTATTCACTTTCTTCCTTCCCCCCTGATTTATGACTTCCCGTCTTAATCCAATAGAATTTTTGGGGGGAGAAGATAAAAAAAAATCGAAAAATAGAGAATTAGTCTATCTTAAAGAGGAGATCCTATGAAAAATGTAACCGATTCTTTTCTTTCCGCGGGTCACTGGCCATCTGCTGGGAGTTTCGGGTTTAATACCGATATTTTAGCAACAAATCCAATAAATCTAAGCGTAGTGCTTGGTGTATTGATTTTTTTTGGAAAGGGAGTGTGTGCGAGTTGTTTATTTCAAGAATAGGCTGGATCCAACCAGCTGCACTTTTTTCGTTAGAACCGGGGAAAGGGCGCATGATCCCGCGAATTACTTTTGAATAAATGAATAAATCGTCTTTAAGAACCATAGCATTTCGTGATTGATTGGTAAATATACTTTGATTCTCTATTAACCAATAATATGGGACCATGAATATGGTTAAAGCTAAATCGTTTGAAGTCCAGACGCAGCATGGTACTCTTTCTACTACTAGGTTAATAGTTAATAAAAAAAGTTTCGTTTCAAAAAAAAAAAGGGGGGGGGGGTAGAAGTTATTTTCGATA